TTTACACTGGCGCGCTTCGCTTCCTCGTCGCTTCTTTCTGGTGACTAGCTTCTCAAGTGGGTGGCTTGGTAAGCAAGCTACCTTCAGCATCGGTAAAATCCCTATCAATAATAGGCCGGAGAAGGAGACCCTCCCTACTTCAATGGAAAGGGGGGAATCACCGTTTCACAGCCGCTCCTCTACAACTACCTTTCGCCCAACATGATCACGAACGAAGACAGAGAATTGCGTAGATAGAAGGACGAAATGAACCAACCCACTTGTGGAACGATTGAAGAAAGAAAGAGAATGGTGCCCCCTTTCGCCCAGGGGGCATCGTCGGAGAACAATGAAGGTTTTTTTTGTAGAATAGAAAGTCTTTAAATATCCCATAAAAAAAGTAGGGGCTTAAAAGCTTGTTGTAGTTTAGGGGTGCGCAGGTTTGGAACCCTATACAGGGGGCTAGCGCGTAATGGCTTTCTCTGATAGGGGCTCGCTTCTTCAAGCTCCGCTTGCTGCTTTTCATTTTTTTAGGAGTAGGTGCTTGCTGCTCGTCAAAGCCGTAGCTTGCTGTCTACTAAACGAGCCTTCACTGCCCGCCCGGCCCCTATCTTTAATCTTAAGTAAAGTGAAGTCAAATCAATGAAGTGAACAGCCCAACCTCTTTGTTTGAAGCTTTGCCAGGAAGCTTCTACTTGTTGAAGCTTTGCTTCCCCTAATTCCAAAACACAACAATAGATTTGCAACTATAGTATAGGAAAAAACTTCTCTTTGAGAGCGGTCATATGGGGGAAAGGATCTGATCATAGATAGAGACTTAACCCTGTGCGGGGGTAGGGGCGGATGTAGCCAAGTGGATCAAGGCAGTGGATTGTGAATCCACCACGCGCGGGTTCAATCCCCGTCGTTCGCCCATCAATAAATGGACCATTTGTTACAGAGACACAAGAAAAACAAACCTAGAAAGCATTTTTTCTGCAAGTCATCTCGAGGCTTTCAAACGCATCCAAGCAATTGGTATGGTATCCGATTGATAGAAACCATAGATTCGCGTCGCCTACTTGCTGAAAGCACAAATGGAATTGCCGATCATTCATTGTATGAAGTTTTTAAGACCTCACTAATCAGCCTTACACTTTTTAGTTCACCCCGGATGAAGAAAAAATCTCCCCTCCCCTTTACTAAACCATGGGGAGCCCGGAGTAGTTTACCGGGCAAATTTAGTTGTCGTGACGATACCTTTCTTATTTCTTAGTGGAAGATCGGAAAATCTTTCTCTTCATCACGAGACTGATCGGATCTGCCGTAGACACCCGGGAGACCTACACAAGGCAGGCTAAAAGAGTAAGAGGTTCTGAAAGAAAGCAAAGAGTTATGCTTTCATTTCTTTGCTTTGTTGAAATTGAAATAAAGTTCTTTAAAAAAAAAGGGCGTAGGTATAATGCACGCAGGCCAAGTCAAGAAAAGGACTTCCTTACTTTTCTTTCATAGTAGTCTTAATGACCAGTAGTTTGAAGCCTAAATAAACCGGTTTTTTTTCGCCTTCGTCTTAAGAGTTGACTTTTCTCAATCGTTCGGGAGGTCTTTTTTAGTATCCTGTACTTAAGCTAAGCGGGGCAAAAAGTGCCCTATCTGCCTGGGCAGTGCCAGTTGTTTGTTTTTCAAGTCAAGCCCCGTATCCCTATCTCTTTTTAGGTTGGCATAACAAAGAAAGAGAGTGCCAAGAAACAACACATACCCCTCACTTTTGAAAGGTTCGGGATCGTCAGGGAGCCCCTATAGACGTAAAGACTTGACTTCACTGAACCGGCACTACTATTTTATTTGTCGGCTCCTACCACTCGTCCCTCGTCTGCTCGTCGAGTGCGTCCCTGGCCCTTGCTCGTCTCTAGTCGCCGATCGAGTTTTCTTTCTTTCAGAACCTCGCACGTATATGGGTCAGTCTCCTATCCTTGCCGCTGTTGACCTCTCTCCTGTCCAGCCACAGAGCAGTTCGCAGCAGGATCCTTCTCAGGACGGTAGTCCTGCCTCAGTCTCCTTTCTTTCAGAACGCCTTTGGCGCCTTTCATTCGGTACGCACTTCGCCATGAAAGATCTTGGTGATCTTCATTTCTTCTTGGGAATCGAAGCCAAACGTACAGTACATCGACTGCTCTAGTCTTGACTCAGACTAAATACACCTTGGATCTGCTTACTCGCACTCATATGCAAGACTCCAAGCCGTGTCCCACACCCGCTCAAAGCTCTCTGCATACGATGGTGCTCCTCTCTCTGATGCAACAGAATATCGTAGTATTGTTGGCGCCCTTCAGTACCTCACTCTCACCAGACCTTACATTTGCTATGCCGTCAATCAAGTTTGTCAGTTCATGCGCGCTCTCACCACCGTGGATCTCCAGGCTGTAAAACGCATCTTACGGTATCAGAAGGATTCTCTTGGCCCTTGGCCTAACGGACCGTTAACCACCTTCTTTGCATTCTCTGATGCCGACTGGGCTGGCTGCCCCGATAGCGGACGGTCCACTACTGGCTTCTGCGTATTTCTCGGAAAAACCTACTGACTGGGGTTTCCAAAAAGCAACCGACTCTTTCCAGGTCTAGTGCCGAAGCAGAGTACAAGGCACTCGCCCTTACTACCTCTGAACTGTTATGGCTTTCTTACTTGCTACGCGATCTAGCGGTGCCCATAGGCTTTAGAGAGGTCAACTTTCCAAGCAATGTAGCCCATCTTTCCTTTTGATCTTCTGTATCTGTGTAGAACCTCTTGAGCAATGAAGATGTTGTCAGTGATTTGTCTACCAGGGACAAAACTGACCTGGTTGGGACTCACCAATTGACTCATAAGAGGCCTCAGTCTGCTTACAATGATTTTAGAGATGACCTTATATATAAGGTTCTGAAAGAACTGATAGGTCTGAGCTGCACCATAGATTGAGGGCAGGGTAGGCACCAAGGTAATGTAATTAAAGTCTCATTTAAATGATCAGGGATCTCACCAGAGGTAAAGCACTGCAGCACCCTCTTAGTAATATCATCCTTACAGATTGTCCAGCACTTGTGGAAGAAAAGAGCAGGAAAGCCATCTGGGCCTGGGGCTTTTGTAGGACCAATGGCAAATAAAGCATTTTCGATTTCCTCAACAGTGACCATAAAGTCTTTTTTTTTAATTCCACAAGAGGTTATTAATCATGGCTAACAATGGTGAGAAGAACGAGTCAACGCTCTAGTAACCCTTCTGGAGCTCTTCAAGTTCTATTCTTGTACTTTGACAATCTGGCTGCTCCTTGTAGGATTCAGAAGCTTAAGATTTCTAGGCACAGTCAATGTTCTTGAATATCGAAGCTGTAGAAAACACTTGAGAGAATTCCTTAACGTTTCACACTAAGCAAGTTTACTAACTTTTAATGGGAGTAGCTAGATTCAAGCAAGCATTCCAGCGAAACGATCCTTTGACAATGGGCTCTGCCGGACTGACTTACTTTATACTTTATAGAGAGAGAGGAAAAGCAACAATCCAAGCTCTTTTTGAATCGGATATTGGATAGGCTAGGCTAGGTGTAGCCCGCTCTCTTTACGGTTTTGCTGAACTTGTCAAGCCTTTTGGAATTTTTTAGAATGATAGATTATGGGATAACACTTTCTAAGGCTGAAAGGGATGGCATGGGTTAAGCATCTGACTCTGGACGTTCGAGCTAAGTTATTTAAAAAGGGTCTTCCCCTACTCATTTTTTGAGAATCCTTTTTACACCCCTCTAACCTCTGAATGGTACACTTTAAGACGTTCAGAAGAGCAGTCGTCGATTGATTGAGGATTGACGGCATTCATCAGTTGATTTAAAACTAACTTTTCTTTTCTGATCGAGCGTGGGTCCCTTGAGCCGTGGAATCCCTTTTGTCTTGATTTAGGGAAATAGGCGCATTGATTAGGTTACGTGGTTCGAGCAATCTGCAGGAAGTTTCTTTTTTCTTTTTTTTTCATGTTTATGGACGAATTCTGCATATTTTTACATTTAGGATTTACATATACAACATATATCACTGTCAAGAGCGAATTTCTTAGTATTTAGATATTTAGATTCAAAAAAAAGTAAGATATTAGAAACTTGAAAAACAAAGATTGGGTTGCGCCATACATATGAAAGAGTATACAATAATGATGTATTTGGCGAATCAAATACCTCTCGTAATCGAATTTATCCCCTATGAACTTCTGGTAGTATTATTTCTTTTCCCTTAGCGACTCGCACACCTGAAAGAAAGGAAGCTTTTAGCGCTCGATCGGACATAGTTGAAATTTTTTAGAGGAAGTGGAAGATAATTTCATTGGTAAGCATCGTTTAGTGGATCAAGCCGATGTAACCATCATAATCAGCTGCCTTCATAAGGTAGCTGCTCTTCCATCCTTTCGGGATTACCAACTGCTATTGTTACTCCTGCTATTGCTACATTCCTCTTAGAAGTGGAATAGTCTGTACTGAGATATGCTATCAGGTTACGAAGTAAATCAACCGCGCTACCAAGCACAATAAAGGTCAGGATTAAAGGCCCGCGGGCTACTCTTATTTGCCAAGGAATGAATATAATCGATTGAGCGGATGCGGACACCCGGGAGAGGACTTCGTCGTGAACATCGAAAGACGCCGATATTCTCCTGTTCAATCTTTTGGTGGGAGCGGAGAAACTCCATAAGAGGAAAAAGCCAAAGGCTAAGGCCAAAGGCCGAGGCCAAAAAGGATCCTATCTCTCTATCCGAAACGTCCGAAAATGTCTCTGTTACATCATACGAAGTACCGCGGCGGGTACACTTGAGCAGTCGATGTGGTGTGTACATGGACCAACAACTTAGCTAGTTGCGTGCGTTTCTACCCCATCACATGAAGTGAAGTCGACGACAAAGTAACAAAGTATCAAATGCTAAACCAGAGTGACCCGGAATCGGGCTTTTTCATACAAAAAAAGAAAGAAAGCTGCTCCTTCATTTCATAACAAGTTTCGGTCGCTGCGACCTTTGATCAGTCTAA